TCATTAGATAAAAATCCGAAAATGAAGAGAGAAACAAAGAATATCACTACTGTGTAAACGAAGAGTTTGAGAGTAAGCATTACAAAATCTCCAAGATCTTTTTGTGCAAAAAAGAGACTAGATTCCCCCATATAATATATTTATTCTATTTTGTCTATTTTGACACCGAAAATTTAAGTAGTTTCTAGACATTGAAAAAAAGAGTTTTCCTACCCACAATTGCGGAGGACGCCTTCATCGGGTCTTTCACGTAAATTTTTGTTAGAACAAGAAAGGGAGTTAGTCAAATTTTTCGGGGCTATTCAATACTTTACTTTTGATATTTATATTCATGAGTATAATGGTATTCGACTTTGTTCTCGAATAAATCATTCATTTTTCATTTTAAATATCATCGAAAACTTACAGCAGCTTGCCAAACAAAGGCTAATAGAAAAAAGAGTAGAGGTATAACTGGCATAAAATCGACGATTGGACTCAAAAATGCATAGGCCTCGGGCAATTTAGCGAATAAAAAACTACTCGAAGAAAGGGAAGAATTAAGACAAATACAGATAAAACTAAAGAGATTAAGCATAGCAGACATCTTTTTTCTTGAAGATTTTTGCAATTGCATTTTGATTGAGTTAGTGATATCAAATAAGCTAAAAATGAAGAAATCAAAGTAGGTCAAAAATACCTTTCTTCTATTTATTTTAAACTGACGCAATCAAAACCTCTTCTATTCTAAAATAAAAAGAGAATAGAAGAAATCATACTTTCATACATTATCTTAATTCAATTATATGTAATGATCAAGAAATTACGTTTAATTTTATATATAGATGTGTGATAGATGTATGAAAATCCTAATAAAAATCGACTGGGTTTTATAGATATTCGGGCTAGAATTGACGAACAATCAATAACAATATTATTCTAAATTACTCGATTAGAAATTTAAGTGGGGCGTGGCCAAGTGGTAAGGCAACGGGTTTTGGTCCCGCTATTCGGAGGTTCGAATCCTTCCGTCCCAGAACAGCTGTATTCTATCATCATTTTTTTACCAAGGGGCTCTAAAGTTTAGTCTTATATAGATAGAATTTTATTATTCTTTCTCTTTTTGTTTCAAGATTCGTTTATCAATTCTATCTGTTTCATAAACGGAATAGAGTTCAAAACACATACAGATAGAACTTCATCTAATTGTGAGCAGACAAGATAATAGATTTATTCTTTTCATTTCAATTTTAAAGTTCAGGATTAGACGAACATATACCTTTCATATGGAAGGAATTTCGTTAATTATATGGTTTTGTAAAAAAGACCCTTTGGAGGGAGGTTATAACTCCCGAGTGGGGGGAGTGTGAATCAACAAGAAAAAGTGTCAATTTTAATATCTATCCGAATCACATTTCGAATCTAACTACTAAAATACATATGTAACAGGGTTTTTCAACTGAATTTTGAGCAATCTCGTATTTTGTTTTTTATAAAATATAAAATTAATGGATGACTATGACGAAAATAAGTATAATTTTATGTAATGGTTAAAAGTAAAGATGATTTTTACATTCTATTTGCCTTACCGACTAAACCAATGACTATTCATGATTTCATAATTGAATCAATTGCAGCTGGATCAAAATTTGAGGAATGTTATGGTAAAACTTCGTTTGAAACGATGTGGTAGAAAGCAACGTGCGACTTGACGGACATGATCTTGTGTGGATTTTTATATCCATCATTTTTTATGGAAAAAGGTGCTCTTGGCTCGACATCCCCGTTCTGTTAGACTAGAACCCCCACTTGTTAGTGGACTTTAGTTAATTTTTAATAGTACATGATGGAGCTCGAGTAGAAAGCGTTGATTCATTTCTTAAGAGCAAGAATCTAGGGTTAGTGTGAATCAATAAATTAGAACAACTTCGTAAGTATATTTTTCTTTGAAAAATAGAAAGGATCCCATGCCACCAAGTTTTCAATAAAAAAGGAAATTTTGTTGGAATTGATAAACCTTTTTCGAGATAAAATATATTTTGAGAGAATCAAGGGTTTATATGCTTCTTTTCTTTTATAAACAATAACAAAAAGGGTATGTTGCTGCCATTTTGAAAGGATTAAAATCAACGAAGTAATGTATAAACCTAATGATTCAAAGCAAAGAGATTCCGCAACAAGGAAAGACCCTTTTCATTCTCAATTGTAACAACAACTGGATTAGAATGAAGAATTCCAATAAAAATAAAGGGTAAATAAGCCAGACAAGAAAGGGGGTTAGAGACCACTCAAAAAATGAACTGTTTCTTTTGAGCTATTAGAAAATTATTTAACTTGAGTTATGAGTACAAATGGTTTTTCTGGAAAGAAGAATAAGAGCAAAAAGGGACTTCATTTTTAGTCTAATTAATTCTAATTAATTTTTTTGCTTTATCTTTATATCTACATAACTTGAAAAAAAAATCACAATCAAAAATTATTTTTCTTGAGCCGTAAGAGGAAAAAACTTCTTATACGTTTCTCGGGGGGGGGTATTATTCGTATAATCTATCCAAATAAGCCGTCTATCGAATTGTTGCAATTGATGTTCGATCCCGAAGAGAAGGAAGAGATCTTCGGAAAGTTGGTTTTTATGATCCGATAAAGAATCAAACTTATTTAAATGTTCCCGCTATTCTATATTTTCTTGAAAGAGGCGCTCAACCTACCGAAACTGTTTCTGATATTTTAACGAAGGCAGCAGTTTTAAATCCTAATGAAACGAAATTCACTTAATTAAATACAACAAGAAAGGGATTTGAGTGAGTTGTATATTATTATTGTCGTATATTATTATTATATATATATTATAGTTTATTAGATATATATTATAGTTTATTAGAGTTTCTTTTTTTTGATATAAAAGAATCCTTTCTTTATTATTCACACCCTCTTTTGTTCTATATTGATATGTCTAGAAAAAATTGATATGTCTAGAAAAAGTTAACCAAACGAAGAAAGTTATATTGACTAAGCCACTAACGGGAGGAATTGGGTCGAGCAGTATTCTTACATTCCTTTACAATTCAATGGTTTTCCTTGGAACTATACTCAAAAAAGAATGAATTATTTAATATCTAGTTATTGATATTTTTCCTACTTCTTTTATTTCTATCTATCTATCTACATTTAATCATCTACCTTATTTAAATAGTGCCAATCCAACACAAGTTATTTATTTAATTGATAGACATATTGACAAGAGTGGAATGAACAAATATAATTAAAGTGTAAATGGGTCCACTTTTTTCTATTTTTTGCTAATTAAATTTTTTAGTTGTCTTGTCTCTTTTCTTTTATTTTGATTGTATCTACATACTCTCTTGGGGTTGCTAACTCAACGGTAGAGTACTCGGCTTTTAAGTGCGGCTAGGGCCTTTTACGCATTTGGATGAAGCAAGGGATTCGTCCATACCATTGGTATAGTTTGTAAGACCACGACTGATCCTGAGAAGAATGAATGAATGAATGGAAAAAAGAGCATGTCGTATCAATGTAGAATTAGGAAATAACTTCGTTCTTATTAGATCGGTACAAAACTTTGGTTGAGCTTTTAGAACGAAAGGAATTCAAAGTTGGGTCGATTGAATACATGGATCGAGCCTTATGGCTCTAATTGTAGGGAAAAAAGCAACGAGCTTATGTTCTTAATTGGAACGATTACCCGCGCTAATTAAACGTTAAAAATGGATTAGTGACTCGTGCGGGAAAGGCTTTTCCAAGAGTGGCTTACCCATTTTTTAGTGAATCCTAACTATTAGAAATTTTCCATTCTAAAAAAAATGGAGATTAATTAATAATGTGTAAAAGAAACAGTATATTGATAAGGATACCTTTTTTTCCAAAATCAAAAGAGCGATTGGGTTGAAAAAAATAAAGGATTTCTAACCATCGTCTTATCCTATAACTATAAAGTAACTATAAAGAAAGAAATCAATTAGATGGAAAAAAGATAGAGGTCCGTTGCTGAGTTTACTTGTCTCCGAGGTATCTATGTATTATTTTGTACTAGAATACCTTGTTTTTACTGTATCGCACTATGTATCATTTTATAATCCACGAAACTCTCTACCTTTCTTTTTGTTTCCGGTCGTATTTTAAATGGAGGAATTTCAAGGCTATTTAGAACTAGACGTAGCTTGGCAAGATGATTTTTTATATCCACTTATATTTCAGGAATATATTTATGCACTTGTACATGATCAGGATTTAGGGTTAAATAGGTCTGTTTTGTTGTCAACTAAACCGAAGGGCTATGACGCAAACTACAGCTTACTAGTTGTAAAACGTTTAGTTATTCGAATGTATCAACAGAATCATTTTATTCTGTCTGTTAATAATAATAATTTGAACAAAAATGAATTTCTTGTACCCAAGAAAATTTTGCATTCTCGATGGATCTCCGAGGGGTTTGTAGCTATTGCGGAAATTCCATTTTCTAGGCGATTAATATCTTCCCTAGACGGAAAAGAATTCAAAAAATACCAAAATGTACAATCAATTCATTCCATCTTTCCTTTTTTAGAGGACAAATTTTCACATTTAAATTATGTGTTAAATGTATTGATACCTCACCCTATCCATTTTGTAATCTTGGTTCAAACTATTCGGTCCTGGGTAAAAGATCTTTCCTGTTTGCATTTGTTGCGATTCTTTCTTTATGAGTATTGTAATAGTGTTAGTATTATAAAGAGATCCGTTTCAAAAAATAAAAATAAGAGATTCTTTTTGTTCCTATATAATTACTTTGTGTTTGAATGCGAATCTATCTTCGTTTTTATACGCAACCAATACTCTCATTTAGTATCAACATCTTACGAAACCTTTCTTGCACGAGTCTATTTCTACTTAAAGTTAAAACATTTTTTAAAAGTATGTACTAAGCATTTTCGGGGTATCTTATGGTTCTTCAAAGATCCTTTTATGCATTATGTTAGGTATCAAGGAAAATGGATTCTGGCTTCAAGGGGGACATTTCTTCT